ACAATTAGTGGGAGCAGCATATTCAGAATTCCAGTAGATACTCTAACTGCATTTTTTTATTCGCTATGAATAAAGGACCTTCCTATGTTATACTATTCAATTCTTGACGATAAATCCATTTGATAGCTCAGATCTGCTTAATTCATCATATTGATTTGATTCAATAGCGTCCCGATATAATTCATCTCGTTAAATTTACCGGCGAAAGATTGATTCCTCATCTCTATGGGATTAAATCCCGAGTTATTGCGAAATAAAAAAAAAAAGAAATAATGATATTATGGAAGTAAATATTCTTGCATTTATTGCTACTGCACTGTTCATTTTAGTTCCTACTGCCTTTTTACTTATCATATATGTAAAAACCATAAGTCAAAATAATAAATTTGAATGAAACTTGTCTTCTTAGTTCTTCTTAACTTAATGATTGAATAAATAAAAGCTTCGCGTTTTGATTCTTAATGAAATGAGCGAACGACAATCAGCAGTATTCTCTGAGACCTGATAGTATGGTAGAAAGAAATATATTAATCTTTCTACCATACTTTACTTTTTATCTTAGTGAAGTATAGAAAGTTGGATTCTTCAGATTGATTAATATAGATTACGCAAAATTTTGATCTTCAGATATCATATATGTGATAGGAATTAGGTATATGTAATCTTAACCCGATTCTAATTCTTTGTTTCATCCAGTTGATTTATATTGATTCCAATCAAGCTCAAAAAAGCAAAAGACAACTCTTAGTCTTCCCGTTCAATTTTTTTAGTTTTTTTAGTTCAAATATGAATTAGGAATCCTGATATAATATACATCGAAAGAATAAAATCAAGGAAGTAAAAAGAAAAAAAGGGGGGGGTCCGCTCTTACTCATTGGCGTTATATCTATATGTGGTAAAAGTTGGTTGGTTTATAAGTTTAGGAAGAATTCAATTGGACTCTCTTTCTGTATACCTTTTACTTTCGGAATACAAGCAGTAGAATCGTTGAAATATCTATTTGATTGAAAAAAGGGTATTATTCATATAGTACATTACTATACCAGACCCGAATACAATGGAACTTTCAACTAAAGATGGTTGAATTAAATAAAAAGAGATAATAATTTCAAGCACTTTATAGAACTATCTAGAAAACAATTGATAAAGTTTTATTCATCAACTTAATTAATAGTACTTAGAGTCCACTTCGTCCCCATACTACTAGTGAAAGGGAAAATGTAAAGACTACCATTAAACCAGCCCAAGCAAGACTTACTATATCCATGTGAATGCTGTCCCCTATTTCGTATGAAGGAATTAGTCCGTTATTGTTCACTAATAATAGTGGATCAATAGTGAACAGTCAAAAAGAATTCTGAACCAAGACTCTTGATAAATCAATACACTAAATATACTTAAATATACTTCGAACAAGGTTTTCTATTTTTTTCTAGTAGAACCGGGAAACATTAAGTCCACACAAAAGAGGCGCTGCCCTTGTTAGAAGGAGTAAGGGAATGTTATTAATTGAACACATAGATAATAAAATAGATTGGTTCTTTTGTTGACTTTCATAAGTAAAAGCCATCTTCAATATGGAATGAGGATTAATCGTTCATACCTTTCTTTCCTATTCGATTTTATTTTTACTATCTCTCGGTTGTCGCTCTTGCCCTGGGGATAGCCTATTTCATTCTTGGCTACAGGTTACTGAAAAAAGTCTTTCTTTTTGTTTTCACTTTTTTATAAAAAAGCCAATTACCCAGTCAATCTAATATGGATTGAATGCCTACGCATTTATAGAATTTCATGAGTCTGTATCCAAAGTATTTTCCTGCTCTTTTCACACCTACTAATTCGCTTGCCTGTCCGACTTAGTTCAATTTGTTCAATTTAAGCTAAGATCGATAAGATCCAGTCAGTAGACACTATATTGTATTTGAAGTCCTTCAAAAAAATTTTCCACTAGAATCTTGACTCTTAGACGCAAGGACTTAACGTTGAGTTTTGAGAAGCGATAGATGCTTAGAATCAAGCAAGTATCAACAATTCTTTTGCGTCTGTGAAGGAAAAAATTAATTGAGTTATATATCGTCCCAACATAATACGGAATTTTAAGTCTTGTGTTGATCAGGCGACACCCGGATTTGAACTGGGGAAAAAGGATTTGCAGTCCCCCGCCTTACCACTCGGCCATGTCGCCAAAATGAGATAAACTAGACGAACAATTTTCTAGATTAATAAACTTGTTTTTTTATTGTATTTCCTCCTTGGATTCCATTTTTTCTTAAATACCTTTCCGAAAATAACTTGTTTTGATTGTATTTATACTTTCAATTGTATAGTATCTCCAAAGACACAATGCCTAAAAACCTCCTCTCTTATTTATTTCTATTGAAATGAAAAAAAAAATAACTTTATTTTTCATTTTTTTTTTCACAAAACAATAACTAACTCAGGACAAATTGAACCATTAACTATCAAATCTTTATTATTTTATATAATCTTTATTATTTTA